TTGTTCCATTCGATCTTTTAGGTCACGACTTCACCTCGACGGTTATACTACGTATTATTAAATTAAAGCCTATATGCGACAGATAGACTCTTGTAACCATACCCTATTTGCTTGCTTACGTGAACATAATTTCTTTATAAATGAAAAAGAATAATGAATTCCACAAAAACAAAAAAAAGTCTTTGTTTACGAGGGACAACTATAAATTAATATTTCGTTGTTACGAAATCGACCATGGATCAATTCCCCTTTTATTTAGAAGTATTGAATACACCCATACTTCTGAGCGTCATGTTACTCCTCCCAAGAGACATGTCAGAGTCAGGGCATCCCCCTTGGATTGAATGGGATGACAGTTTCTCATTTCGAATCTGTAAAATCATAATTTCGATCAAATCACACATCGCAGTATACTAGGCCCTCCAATTCTTTAAGAGGTTTATCTAAAAAATTCGCGATATAACTAGGAAGACGTTTCAAATACCACACGTGGGTTACCGGGCATGCCAATTTAATATAGCCCATTTGATACCTTCGTATTCGAGAATCCACAAATTCGACTCCGCATTGTTCACAAAATTTTGGGTCTTCTTTTTCATTTCTGATTACTCGATAATTTCCACAAGCACAAATTCCACTTTTTATCGGCCCAAAAATTCTTTCACAAAATAATCCATCTTTTTCTGGTTTATTGGTTTTGTAATGAAAAGTATAAGGTTTTGTCACCTCTCCAACTATCTCTCGATTAGGTAGGATTTTTGTGGCCCAAGCACTTATTTGTTTAGGCGAAACTAATCCAATTCTGAGTTGTTGATGTTTATACTGATCGATCATAGAAGATAAATTCTAATTTATTCCGATTAAGCTTCCATCCTATTAATCTGGAAGGTTTTCTCAGATACAAGGAAATGATTCAGTTCCAGAGCCAAAGATCGTAGTTCTCGAACGAGCAATCGAAAAGATTCTGGAGTATCCCCGGGGTTAGGTATTGTTCCCCCAATAATCGTAGTACCAAGTACTTCCTGGCGAGCTTTAATATGATCCGATTTATAAGTAAGCATCTCTTGTAAAATATGAGCAACACCAAATCCTTCTAGAGCCCAAACTTCCATTTCTCCTACGCGCTGTCCTCCTTGCTTGGCTCTTCCTCGAAGGGGTTGTTGTGTAACAAGTGCATAATGTCCACTAGAACGTCCATGGATTTTATCATCAACTTGATGAATTAATTTCAATATATAAGGATTTCCTATTATAACAGGTTGTTCAAAAGGATCCCCTGTTCTTCCATCAAATATTCGACTCTTTCCCGGATACTCGGGTTCAAATATCCACGGCTTCGCTGTTTGTTTACTGGCTTGATATAATTCAGAAAACACTAGTTTTCGCGAAGCCTCGTGTTCATATCTCTCATCAAAAGGTGTTATTCGATAATGTCTATCTAGCAGACCTCCTGCTAACCCGAGCGAACATTCAAATATCTGTCCTACATTCATTCGTGAAGGTACTCCTAATGGGTTAAAGACCATATCAACGGGTCTTCCGTCTTGCAAATAAGGCATATCTTGTCTAGACAAAATTTTGGAAATGATACCTTTATTTCCATGTCGTCCGGCTACTTTATCGCCAACTTTTATTTCACGTTTCTGTAAAATATATACATGAATTGTTTCGGGATTATAACTAGAGCCCCCTTTTTTCTGGATCCATCTCACATCAATAACTCGACCCCTACCACCTATAGGAAGTTTTAGACAAGTTTCTTTGGATGTGGATACCTGAATGCCAAGTATGGCTCGTAATAATCTATCTTCAGGGGCATACGAAGATTCTTTTGCCATCTGGGGTGTTAATTTACCTACCAAAATATCACCTGTTTCTACCCACGATCCCAACCCCACAATTCCATTTTTGTCTAAATTGCGAAGTAAATGGGCTTCTAAATGCGGTATTTCACTTGTAACTCTTTCGGGTCCTTGACTTGTTACATAAGTCTGAATTTCATATTTCCGAATGTGAAAAGAAGTATAAATATCTTCATCAACAAGACGCTCACTAATGAGTACGGCATCTTCAAAATTGTAACCTTCCCACGGCATATAAGCCACTAATACGTTTTTTCCCAAAGCTAGCTCACCCCCAACTGTAGCGGCACCATCTGCTAAAATTTGTCCCTTTTTAATGCATTTACCCCGCGGAATCCGGGGGTTTTGATGCATACAAGTATTTTTGTTGGAACGTTGGTACAGAACTAATGGAATGCTTTGAGTATCCCCATTACCTGATAAAATCATCTTATCAGTATCGGTATAAATAATCTTTCCCTCATGTTCGACTATAGCGAGAACCCCTGAATCTAGAGCCGCTTGACGTTCCAACCCGGTTCCAACAATGCATTTCTCGGACTTAGAAAGCGGAACTGCTTGACGTTGCATATTAGAACTCATTAAAGCTCGATTTGCATCGTTGTGCTCGATAAAAGGAATGAGGGAAGCTCCAATAGAAAAAAATTGGAAGGGAAAAATACTTCGAAGATGAGCCTGTTCCCACGCAATAGTCAGGAATTCTTGACGGTATCGAGCCGGAACAACCTGTTCTTCCTGAATACCTTGATTCAGGGCCAAGGAATTGCCCGTTGAGACCATATAGTATTCATCCCTACTTGGTGATAAAAAAAGCAGTTGTACCCCTGTCGCTCTTTCCGAAATTTTATAAAAAGGACTTTCTAGAGACCCCCAAAAACCAATTCTTGCATGAATTGATAAGGATCCAATAAGTCCAACATTAATTCCTTCAGACGTGTCAATTGGGCAAATACGCCCGTAATGACTAGGGTGGATATCCCGTATCCGAAAACTAGCTGTTCGCCCTGTCAATCCTCCAGGGCCCAAATAACTCAATTTTCGTGCATGAACTATTTGTGTCAATGGATTAGTTCGATCTAAAACTTGAGATAATGGGTGTAATCCAAAAAAAGATTCATAAGTCGTTGTTAATGGCGTTGACGTTACCAAATTATGAGGAGTCGGTATTAATTTATGGCGAATTGCTCCACATATAGTTCCTCGAACCACATGTTCTAAACGAACCAGAGCCAATCCGAATTGATCTTGTAAGAGATCTGCTACAGAGCGAATACGCTTATTTTTCAAATGATTCATATCATCAAGTGTACCCATTCCAAATTTCATTCCAATCAAATGATCCGTAGCTGCCAATATATCACGCGGTAACAAAAACGTATTGTTTTGGGGTATATTAAGATTCAGTCGACGGTTCATATTTCGTCGACCAATCCGTCCTAATTCGCATTTTTGTTGAAAGAATTTTTTTTGTAATTCTTTACATAAAGATTCCGAAAATACCGGGTCCCCCCCTACACAAGCAAATTGTTGATAAAACTCCAAAATGGCATTTTTCTTTGACCCAAAATTTGGTTTCTCTTTATCATTCAAGAAAGACAAGAAAATTTCCGGGTAGCAAACATTATCCAGAATTTCTTTTAGATTCAAACCCATAGCTGATGATAGAACTAGAATAGATATTTTCTGTTTCCTACTTACACGAGCCCATATCCTTGCTTTTCTATCAATCTCTAATTCTGATCTTCCTCCCCAATCTGATATTATGGTGCCGGTATAGACCGAAATTCCGTTATGGTCCAAATCCGACCGGTAATAAATACCGGGGCTTTGCAATATTTGATTGATCACAATTCTGTATATTCCATTTACTATAAAAGTTCCCAGGGAATTCATTAGCGGAATGTTTCCAAGCAAAATTGTTTGTTCTTGCATCTCCCTGCCGGTTTTCCAAAGCAATCCTGCGGATACATATAATTCAGAAGAATATGTAAGTGATTTATACACAGCATCCTTTTCTTTTATCACGGGTTCTACCAATTGATATGTTTCCACAAATAATTGAAATTCAATTTCTTGCTCTGTATCTTCAATTTTTGGAAACTTATAAAGCTCTTCCGGTAAGCCCTGCTCGATGAACCGACCAAATCCTTCAAATTGTATCTGATTAAACCCAGGTATTGTAGACATCAGTGCATTTACCTCTCGTAACATTTGAAACTAATTCCTCATTTGTTTAAAAATCCCAGTTTTGGTTCATTCTTTATTGAATAATATCGATCGATCTAGTTCGGATGGAATTTATATTCTGTTTACCAAATCACATAAAATTTGACACAGCCATTCCATATATGGAATATATGAAATACGTATGAACGGAGGAATACATAACTTTTGCTACTCAGACTCAAATTGAAATTTGCAAGAGATACAAGAGGAAAGAATTTGAGAAAACATTCTTTTAAAATAAAAAGAATTGCTTAATTCGATTTCTTTAATGCGATTCCATTTCTACCATTATTATGATATTACTCCGATTACTCCGATTGGATACTAAAAAAGAACCAGATCACAGGAATTGATCCCTTCACCGAGATAAGAATAATGAAAAACAATATAGAGTTTTTTTTATTATTTAATACCTTTATCTATCGGTTTTTTGTAAAAAAAACCGATTTGCGGAGAAAAGATATAAATTAGGACTATATTTGTAGAATTCGTAATAGACGTTTATATTGTAAAGCAAAGCGGGTTATAGTTAGTAAATAATCAATTTAAATACGTGCCCCGATATCTATCTATATATCGTATATAAGATAAGCAATTGGCTGTGTAATTTCTGTTATGGTTTCGGGGTTTACATATATGCATAATTGTTGCTATAATTGAAATGGAGAAAAATAAAAATGAAAATCGAAATAAATATTTTTTTTATTGAAAAAACGCAATAATAATTATTATTTACCATTTGGATTTTATTATGTCATTAAGGAAACATGATTTGAAGTCAGAGTCTAAGACTCGTTCATGAATTAAAAAATAGTTAATGGTTCCAATTTCTTATGACTTTTTACTTTTGTGATTGAAAGTCGATAGTTTTTGGTATGGATAAAAAAAGTTTTTGTTAGTAGGAAGGAAATGTGATTCAAAACGCAAGTACAATAAAAAAGGTCATTAATCCACCCCCAAAAGGTAATCTTTTCATATATATATATTTTGGCGGCATGGCCGAGTGGTAAGGCGGAGGACTGCAAATCCTTTATTCCCCAGTTCAAATCCGGGTGTCGCCTAAAAAAGGAAATAGCCTAATTAGGGTCTCTTGATACGTACTTGATTCTAAGCATTTAGTGGGCTGTAAATCTTTGTATTTAGAATTCAAGTCAATTTTTTAGTAAGCATTAGGAGTGTAAGGGTTATCAAAACTTCTTGATTCCCTTACACTCCTCTTGCAGTCAATTCGGTGCGAAGTAATATCCTAACTAATTAGTAGTTAGTAATTGTAATTGAAGAAAAGCGGGATATAATTTGTATACAAACTCAAAAGAATCTCTTAGTACTCAGGTATTCAATTAAGATTGGATTGACAAAACTTCTTTTCAGTAACCAACGAAATAGACTCTTAAAAATCATGTAGGATTATAGGTATGTGAATTTTTGGGGTTGGTTGATTAAATTAAGAAATATTCCGACAATTTTTTTGACTCTGTACCATTGATTTCACTATTATTAGTAAACAATAATGGAATAATTCCTGAATATTCATAGAAATAGGGGACAAAATTCACATGGATATTGTAAGTCTCGCTTGGGCTGCTTTAATGGTAGTCTTTACATTTTCTCTTTCACTTGTCGTATGGGGAAGAAGTGGACTCTAGAAATACGACTTAACTTAGCTAATTTTAACTAATTGAGTTTTTAGTTGAGGAATCAAACCTTATGAATTGTTTTATAGATTATGCCGTAAAGTTTTTTAAAAGATACTAATGTAAATCAAACAGATATTTCAAAAATGCCTTTGGTTATGTTTATTGGTTATTTTTATTTTTTTAAAAGAAATTTTAGATAATAGAAAATGTTTTTCAAATGCCTTTTTACTAACTTTCACCGAGCAGGCTCCGATCCAAATTATATGGAGAACAACAGGCCGTTTCGTTATGTTTTGCTTTCTCCTCATAAAAAAAGCCACGATAAAGCCATTCTCTTATTAGTAGAATCGTAAAGTAATCAGATACGTACTTTCTAGAGGAAAGAACATAGGCATAGTTGTTGTTCAACAAAAAATATACAATACACATCATAAGATCTTGGTTGCATTACAGATTGGACACTTATCACTTATTTTATCATTTTCTCAAATGGATTTATGCTTTATCGATTCATTTCATATCCTGGTTTAAGTCTTAAATTAAAATAATGTACGAGATTTTTTTGTAGAACTTCTATGAAGTTTCCATACCACAGAACTCGGTTGATCATATATCAACCAGTCGATCAATTAAATGACTTTTCTCTTGGATTGAGAATGCTAAAAAAATTTGTAAATTGATACATACCTTTTTTTCTTTCTTTGATTCTTTCGGCGGATTCTAGGACTTTTTTGAAATAAGTCGAAAGCTAATAATTGGAGCGGTAAAAGAAAAGTAAGAATTACCTTTCGATTATTTCGGATTGATCATAATCAATATCAATAAAAATCGATCAACTAGATGTAGCAAAACATAAAATTAGGATCAATATGTACATAACATATATGGGGATACATATTATAGATTAGTATTATTAGTATTATAGATTAGTATTATTAGTATTATAGATTAGTATTATTAGTATTATAGATTAGTAAAAATATTAAATTAAGTCTGTATCTTTAGTATAGTACAACTTTATACACGACAAAAAAACGAATAATCTAATACTAAAAAATAGTAAAATAGTATAGTAGAAAGAAATATATATTTCTTTCTACCATACTGCTATCAAATCGAATACTGATGATTATAGCCTGCTTTTTTCAGTTAAGAAACGAAATTGGAATACTTTATTTCTATTTTTCACTCATTAATAAAGAACGAAGAAGTTAAGTTTTATTCAAACTAATCATTTTGGCTGACCGTTTTTACATAAATGATAAGTAGAAAAGCCGTAGGAACTAGAATGAAGAGCGCAGTAGCAATAAATGCAAGAATATTTACTTCCATAATTTCATCATTTTTTTAGTTCGCAATAACTCGGGATTTAATCCCATAGAGATGATTAAAATGTCACCTGTAAATTCAATGGAATGTCTTCCATTTTTATGATATTGAATCGGATTAATATCATGAATAACAATATATGAACTCTCATATCAATTCGCCATCGCAAATTGAATAGTATAACATAGGAGAATCTTTTATCCATACTGAATAAAAAAATCTATTAGATAAATTTGTGATCTAATCAAGATATCATTCTTTTTCCCATAAACTAAAGAATGTTTCTTGTACAATCAATCATCTAAGGAAGTCTCATCTGACCACTTTTCTTTTTCTTTTACACTTCCATTGGTTACAAAAAAACCAAAAAGAAATAGACAAAAATAGATGAAAAACGGACATAAAGGGGTTAAGTTCTAAAATACCTTTCTTTTTCTTTTGTTGGT